TTCTAATTGAGGATTCTAGATTCTATCATAATATATATATATTGATACCCCGAATTCCCCCCAAAAAGAATCATTTTTTTCAATACTCACCCGTTGTTTTGTTAGTTAAAAATTCCAATGATTGGATCATATGCTTAATTCTGATAGGAAATAAAATAATAAAACGATTATTCATCGAATGACTATTCATCTATTATATTTTCATCAAATAGGGAGCAAGAAGACTCTATGAAAAAGTGGTGGTTCAATTCGATGTTGTCTAAGGCGAAGTTAGAACATAAGTGTGGGCTAAGTAAATCAATGGATAGCCTTAATGCTGTTGGACATACCATTCCTAGTTGGAGTGATAGTTTCAGAAATGTTGATTATTTATTTGCTATTAGGGATATTTGGAGTTTTATCTCTGATAACACTTTTTTAGTTAGGGATGGTAATGGTGACAGTTATTCTGTATATTTTGATATTGAAAATCAGGAAATTGGTTTTTTTCTGAGTGAACTAGAACCTGGTTTTTCCAATTATTTGAATAGTAAGTATAAGAGTAACAATCACTACTATTATCATTACATGTATGATACTCAATCTAGTTGGAATAATCACATTAATAGTTGCATTGATAGTTATCTTCGTTTTGAAGTCCGTATTCATAGTGACACTTTCAACGGTACCGACAATTACAGTGACAGTTACATTTCTAGTTTCATTTGTACGGAAGGCGTAAGCGGTAGTCAAAGCAGGAATTCTAGTATAAGAACTGGTGGTAACAACCGCGATTTCAATATAAGAGGAAGATCTAATGATTTTGATATAAATAAAAAATACAGAAATTTATGGGTTCAATGCGAAAATTGTTATGGATTAAATTATAAAAAATTTTTTAGGTCAAAAATGAATATTTGTGAACAGTGTGGATATCATTTGAAAATGCATAGTTCAGATAGAATCGAACTGTTGATTGATCCGGGCACTTGGGATCCCATGGATGAAGATATGGTCCCCACGGACCCCATTGAATTTCATTCAGAGGAAGAACCTTATAGAGATCGTATCGACTCTTATCAAAGAAGGACAGGTTTAACTGAAGCTGTTCAAACAGGCATAGGTCAACTAAATGGTATTCCCATAGCAGTTGGGGTTATGGATTTTCAGTTCATGGGGGGTAGTATGGGATCTGTAGTAGGCGAGAAAATCACCCGTTTGATCGAGTATGCTACTAATCGATCTCTACCTGTCATTATTGTGTGTGCTTCTGGGGGAGCACGTATGCAAGAAGGAAGTTTGAGCTTGATGCAAATGGCTAAAATATCTTCTGCTTCATATAATTATCAATCAAATAAAAAGTTATTCTATGTATCAATCCTTACATCTCCTACAACTGGTGGAGTAACTGCCAGTTTTGGTATGTTAGGAGATGTTATTATTGTTGAACCCAACGCCTACATTGCTTTTGCGGGTAAAAGAGTAATTGAACAAACATTGAATAAAACAGTACCCGACGGTTCACAAGCGGCTGAGTATTCATTCCATAAGGGCTTATTTGATCCAATCGTACCGCGTAATCTTTTAAAAGGTGTTCTGAGTGAGTTATTTCAGCTGCACGGTTTCTTTCCTTTGAATAAAAACGCAAAAAAAAAATATCGAAATAAAATGAAAATATAGAATAGAAGTGATTTCCATGTCTACTAAGAACTCCCATTTTTTACTAGGAATCTTTGTTTGTTGGGTTGAATTAGTTTAGTTAGAGTCGCGAACTTATAAAAAACTTGTTAATTTTAATAAAAAACCTTTTCTTTTATTCTTTCTAATATAATAAAAGAAAAGGATGGGGGAATAATAAAATTTATTAAACTTAAAGCGGATTATCATATATATTCGTCTAAAAAGATGAATAGGTACACTTCATTTAGTTCTCATTCCTTGCACTTATTAACTACTTAAATATTAATATTATTTAGAATAGTTTCTATATAATAGGGATACTTATCATAAGATATCTTTATAATAGGTACAAATATTAAATCGAGGTACCCATTCTATGACAGATCTTAACTTACCCTCTATTTTTGTCCCTTTAGTGGGCCTAGTATTTCCTGCGATTGCAATGGCTTCTTTATTTCTTCATGTCCAAAAAAATAAGATTGTCTAGATCCGATGGGACCAAATTTCATCAATTTATTTCAACACGGAATCATAATACAGATATTTGTTTAGTGTAATATGGGACAATATGTGGATTTTTCCGAACACAAATGAAAGAACTGTTATGCATGCGGATATCATGTATCCGCATAAATGTATGTATATGATATGCGGGTATATCTGGTTAAAAATGATCGGCGAATATTTATAATAGAAAGTATATGTATCTAACCAATTATTCCTAATGGTTCATATCAGACTAGTGCTAGTTGATGAAAGTTATTTCGGCATCATGAAAAGTAAAGTCAGAATTTTTCTGAATTCCAATCGAATGTAAGTGGATCTAGTATAGTATGAACTGGCGATCAGAACATATATGGATAGAACTTATAACAGGGTCTCGAAAAGCAAGTAATTTTTGCTGGGCCTGTATCCTTTTTTTAGGTTCACTAGGATTCTTAGTGGTTGGAACTTCTAGTTATCTTGGTAGGAATCTGATACCTGGATTTCCATCTCAGCAAATCATTTTTTTTCCACAAGGAATCGTGATGTCTTTCTATGGGATCGCGGGTCTATTCATTAGTTCATATTTGTGGTGCACAATTTCATGGAATGTAGGTAGTGGTTATGACCGATTCGATAGAAAAGAAGGAATAATGTGTATTTTTCGTTGGGGATTCCCTGGAATAAATCGTCGCATCTTCCTTCGCTTCTTTATGAAAGATATCCAATCAATCAGAATGGAGGTTAAAGAGGGTCTTTTTCCTCGTCGTATTCTTTATATGGAAATCAGAGGCCAAGGAAACATTCCCTTGACTCGTACTGATGAGAATTTGACTCCGCGAGAAATTGAGCAAAAAGCTGCGGAATTGGCCTATTTCTTGCGCGTACCAATTGAAGTATTTTGAACTGATACCGTATTCCTGTGCTGTGGTTAAACGGTGCAACATTTCCAATTTTTTTTCATCCGAAAAAGGACCCTTATTTTTTGTATTTCTATATTCCTTAATTCCTTCTGGATCTAAGGAGTCAATTATTATACAAAAATAGGAATAGATCCATAGGTTCCATACCTTGTTATAGAACTTGTGCTTTAGAGAAACATCAGATCAGATAGAGTTGACAAATGAAGCAGTTCATTAACAATTCACAGATAAAAAAAATGAAAAAAAAAAGAAAGCATTGATTTCCCTCCCATATATTGCATCTATAGTATTTTTGCCCTGGTGGGTCTCTCTCTCATTTCAAAAAAGTCTCGAACCTTGGATTATTAATTGGTGGAATACTAGGCAATCCGAAACTCTTTTGAATGATATTCAAGAGAAAAATGTTCTAGAAAAATTCCTAGAATTAGAAGAACTACTCTTGTTGGATGAAATGATAAAAGAATACCCAGAAACAGATATACAAAACCTAAAAAAGCTTCGTATAGGAATACACAAGGAAACGATACAATTGGTCAAAACACACAATGAATATCATCTCCATATCATTTTGAATTTTTTGACAAATATAATATGTTTCGCTATTTTAAGCGGTTATTTTATTCTGGGTAATGAAGAACTTGTCATTCTTAATTCTTGGGTTCAGGAATTCTTCTATAACTTAAATGACACAATAAAAGCTTTTTCGATTCTTTTAGTTACTGATTTATGGATTGGATTTCACTCGACCCATGGTTGGGAACTAATGATTGGTTCGATCTACAATGATTTTGGATTTGCTCATAACGACCAAATTATATCTGGTCTTGTTTCCACTTTTCCAGTTATTCTAGATACAATTGTGAAATATTGGATCTTCCTTTTTTTAAATCGTGTATCTCCTTCACTTGTAGTCATTTATCATTCGATGAATGAATGAAGAATTTATTTGATCTCCTGATATCAATCAAAATTTTTCTTCGCGCATAAAGAAAGCATTTTCCATTTGACTTATTTTTTCTTTATACTTCTACCTCTTCAAGGTATTTGTCCTATTTAAATAGAATTATTTCGGTACAATGGCAGACTCGTGAATAGGGAACTATACTAGCTACCTATCTAATTTATTGTAGAAATTCCTGGATGAATGATTGGATCATGCAAAATAGAAATACTTTTTCTTGGGTAAAGGAACAGATCACTCGATCTATTTCTGTATCGATTATGATATATGTAATAACTCGAACATCTATTTCAAATGCGTATCCCATTTTTGCGCAGAAAGGTTATGAAAATCCACGAGAAGCAACTGGGCGAATTGTATGCGCCAATTGCCATTTAGCTAATAAGCCTGTGGATATTGAAGTTCCGCAAGCTGTACTTCCTGATACTGTATTTGAAGCAGTTGTTCGAATTCCTTATGATATGCAACTGAAACAAGTTCTTGCTAATGGTAAAAAAGGGGCTTTGAATGTAGGGGCTGTTCTTATTTTACCCGAGGGATTCGAATTAGCCCCCCCCGATCGTATTTCCCCCGAGGTGAAAGAAAAGATAGGAAATCTGTCTTTTCAAAGTTATCGTCCCAATAAAAGAAATATTCTTGTAATAGGTCCTGTTCCAGGTCAGAAATATAGTGAAATCGTCTTTCCCATTCTTTCCCCCGACCCTGCTACGAAGAAAGACGTTCACTTCTTAAAATATCCCATATATGTAGGTGGGAATAGGGGAAGGGGTCAGATTTATCCTGATGGGAGCAAGAGTAACAATACAGTCTATAATGCCACATCCGCGGGTATAGTAAGCAGAATAGTACGCAAAGAAAAAGGAGGATATGAAATAATCATCGTTGATGCATCGGATGGGCACCAAGTGGTTGATATTATACCTCCAGGGCCAGAACTTCTTATTTCAGAGGGTGAATCCATCAAGCTTGATCAA